ATAATTTTAAAATAATTGAATCATTTTTTTCTCTTGTTTATCTTGAAATACCTTCAATTTTTATTTCTACACACGTCGCTTTTTCGGAGGTCTACAGCCATTATGTGGCATAGGGGTTACATCACGCACAAAAGTTAATAGTATACCACTTCTGCGAATAGCGCGTAATGCCGCGTCTCTTCCGAGACCCGGTCCTTTTATCATGACTTCCGCTCGTTGCATACCTTGATCCACTACTGTACGAATAGCGTTTCCTGCTGCGGTTTGAGCAGCAAAGGGGGTCCCCCTTCTTGTACCCTTGAATCCACAAGTACCGGCAGAGGACCAAGAAACCACTCGACCCCGTACATCTGTAACAGTCACAATAGTATTATTGAAACTTGCTTGAACATGAATAACCCCCTTTGGTATTCTACGTGTATTCTTACGTGAACCAGTACGTCCATTCTTACGTGAACCAATTCTCGGTATAGTTTTTGCCATATTTTTTTCATCTCATAAATATGAGTCAGAGATATATGGATATATCCATTTCGTGTCAAAAAGGACTCCCTCCCTTTTTTTTTTACCTTTTTTTACTTTTACATCGGGTGTTTTAACAAGTCTGATTATCCTTGTCTTTGTTTATGTCTTGGGTTGGGACAAATTACTATAATTCGTCCCCGCCTACGGATTAGGCGACATTTTTCACAAATTTTACGAACAGAAGCTCTTATTTTCATATTTGGCATTCCTCATTTTAATTATGAATCCATTTTTTGGAAGAAAATAGGTTTCTTGGAATTTTTCATCTCGAATCATCTTCTCACGAAAGGAATGTTGAAGTTGATAAAAACACCTAATCTTTCGAATCCTTATTGCGAAGTCGATAAATTATACGTCCTCTGGTTGAATCATAACGACTTACTTCAATTTTGACTCTATCGCCTGGTAGTATCCGTATAAAACTACGTCGGATCTTTCCTGAAACATAACCTAGAATCATATCTTGATTATCTAAGCGAATCCGGAACATACCGTTGGGAAGGGATTCAGTAATTAAACCTTCATGAATCCATTTTTGTTCTTTCATTCCAGGTAAAGCCTCCTTGAAGTATCAATTGATGGAGGAGGAACGATATTAGACAACCCGCCCCTTTTCTTTTTGTTTTCACAAATAAGAAGTTTCGGACCCAATTCGTATATTAGAAGGATTACCATATATAACACAAAACTTCTCCACCAATTCGTTCTAGTCGAGCTTCTCGGTCTGTCATTATACCTCGCGAAGTAGAAATAATTACAATTCCCATCCCACCTAAAATTCTAGGAATTCGTTGGTAGTTCGAATAGATTCGTAGACCAGGCCGACTGATCCGTTTTAAATTTAAAAAATTTCTATAAGACCTTTTCCTATTCCTTCTATGCCGTAGGGTTAAAACCAAAAAGTCTTTTTTGGTTTCTTTATGTTTTCTCACGTTTTCAATAAAACCTTCTCGTAAAAGTATTTTAACAATATTTTCAGTGATATTAGTAGATGCTATTCGAACCACCCTTTTTCTATCCATATCAGCATTTCGTATAGAAGTTATTATGTCAGCAATAATATCCCTACCCATGGTGAATTAAATTTCTTGGTGCTACCAATTTTGATATAATCAACATGCTTTTTTACTTATTTGTTTATGAATTTAAATTAAAGGCATATGCATGAGACACAATCTACTAAAAATTCTGAATATATTTCTTAATCTCTTGCTTTCAAATACTTTACTATAACCATATGATGGTATTATCTTTTTTTATAAGACCTTACAATACCTCCGGAGCTAATGAAACTATTTTAGTAAAATTTAACTGTCTCAATTCACGGGCAATTGCACCAAAAATTCGAGTTCCTTTGGGGTTTCCTTCTTGGTCAATGACAACCGCAGCATTGTCATCATATCGTATTATCATACCGTTATCACGTTTGAGTTCTTTACAAGTACGTACAATTACAGCTCTGACCACCTCCGATCTTGCTAGGGGCATATTTGGCACTGCTTCTTTGATCACAGCAACAATAACGTCACCGATATGAGCATATCGACGATTGCTAGCTCCTATGATTCGAATACACATCAATTCTCGAGCCCCGCTGTTATCCGCTACATTCAAAAGGGTCTGGGGTTGAATCATATAATTTTTTTAGAATCTATTCTTTCAATGCAAAGCAAAGAGTGAAGAAAAAAAAAAAGAAATATTGTTTGTCCAAAGAAAGAAACCGGCACCTGTGATTTTTTTTATCCCGAAATAATAAATTGAGTTCGTATAGGCATTTTGGACGATGCTATTGAAATCGCTCTTCTGGCTATATTTTCTGTTACTCCACCCATTTCATAAAGTATTCGACCTGGTTTAACAACAGCTACCCAATATTCAGGGGATCCTTTACCCGAACCCATACGTGTTTCTGCGGGTCTTACTGTAACCGGTTTGTCTGGAAATATACGTACCCAAATTTTTCCACCGCGGCGTG